AGGAGTTCAAGTACAAATTGCGGGACGTATCGACGGAAAAGAAATTGCGCGTGTCGAATGGATCAGAGAAGGTAGGGTTCCTCTACAAACCATTCGAGCTAAAATTGATTATTGTTCCTATACAGTTCGAACTATTTATGGGGTATTGGGGATCAAAGTTTGGATATTTCTAAACAAAGAATAATAAACTTTTCCTTATCTTTAACGTTCCATGTTTCGATAAAACAAAAAAAAATTACAAATTTTTCCATTTTTATTCCAAAACAAAAAATGATAAATTTTATAAGATTGAATTGAATAAAAAAATTCAATTAATCATTTGATATTGATATTATTGCTATGCTTAGTGTGCGACTCGTTGGTTTTTTTTAGAGTGGTTAAAATTCAACAAAAAAATAAACCGACTCATAGTATGAATTAATTAAAAAAGAACTAATAACCAACTCATCGCTTCGCATTATCTAGATCTAAAGAACTAATCAAAACAAAAAATGTAAATAAAGATATGACATATTGGTCATATAATTATAGCAACTGAAATATTGCATCATAAAAAAGAAAGAAAAATGAATTTGATTATGAGTTGTAAAGCAATAAGAATATACACGGATAAATGAAGGGGTGAAAGAAAGAGAGAAAAAGAATATCAATGATATAAAATTCTAATATGTAAAGGTCTATGGGTCATCTCATAAAAAGTAATGTAATAAAGCATCAATATGAATTAATCCATATATAGATGAATTTATTCGTAACATAAACAAATCAAGAGCTCTGAATCAATAAAAACCGAGAAGGTTGATTCAAGATTCAATTAAAATAAATAATATTTATTTTAATTGAATCTTATTATTAGAGAAGCTCCATTGTAGAATTCAGGCCTAACCATTAATCGAGAAGCGATGGGAACGACGGAACCTGCGAATACCTAAGATTTCTTTAAATAAAAAAAAATCTTAATGATTCATTAGGTAGGATGGCGAAACGAACCAAACAAAAAGGAATACACTTTTTTTACGGGGTTATGCCCTACATTACATCTGAATTTGATAATAAAAGAGTAAATATTCGCCCGCGAAATTTTTGATTTTATTGAATTTTTTTTTTATTTTTGCCAATACGAAATAAAAAGAAAAGAAAAAATAAAGATTCGTTAGAACCTTATAAAATAACAAAACAACATTATCTAGTTATATACGGATAGCAAAAATTGTCTATAAGAATACATATTTAGTTATATATCAAAACAAGATATACAAATTTCCAATAGACCAATTCTAATTCTATGAAATCTCAAAAAATCCCGCGATTCTATTCTATTATTCATTAAACATATGTATCTTAATGTATATTATTTTATCAGTTAAATCGATTTATATATATATATATTTGGAATATATATGTTTTGAATCGCTTTATTCGCGAGGAGCCGTATGAAGTGAAAATCTCATGTACGGTTCTGTAATAGAGATGGAATTGAGAAACAACCATCAACTATAACCCCCAAAGAACCAGATTTCGTAAACAACATAGAGGAAGAATGAAAGGAATATCCTATCGAGGTAATCATATTTGCTTCGGAAGATATGCTCTTCAGGCACTTGAGCCCGCTTGGATCACATCTAGACAAATAGAAGCGGGACGGCGGGCAATGTCACGAAATGTCCGCCGAGGTGGACAAATATGGGTACGCATATTTCCAGACAAACCGGTTACAGTAAGACCTACCGAAACGCGTATGGGTTCGGGAAAAGGATCTCCCGAATATTGGGTAGCTGTCGTTAAACCAGGCAAAATACTTTATGAGATGGGCGGGGTCTCAGAAAATATAGCCAGAAAGGCTATTTCAATAGCAGCATCCAAAATGCCTATACGAACTCAATTCATTATTTCAGGATAATAAAATAATTAGAATCATTAGAATCAAAGGAAAGAGGTCTTTAGGATGAAAACAAAAAAATGCAATTGTAAGTTCCTTTTTTTTTTGAACACAGAATATTTTTTTTTTACTTCAATCTTTGGACTGAAAGAACAAAAAAAAAATGATATGATTCAACCTCAAACCTATTTGAATGTAGCTGATAACAGCGGAGCCCGGGAATTGATGTGTATTCGAATCCTAGGAGCTAGTAATCGGCGATATGCTTATATTGGTGACATTGTTATTGCTGTAATCAAAGAAACAGTACCAAATACGACCTTAGAAAGATCAGAAGTGATCAGAGCTGTAATTGTACGTACTTGTAAAGAACTCAAACGTAGCAACGGTATAATAATTCAGTATGATGATAATGCTGCAGTTGTCATTGATCAAGAAGGAAATCCAAAAGGAACTCGAATCTTTTGCGCAATCACCCGGGAATTGAGACAGTTAAATTTCACTAAAATAGTTTCATTAGCACCCGAGGTATTATAAGACGAAACCGTGATATAGATATATTATTTATGAATGAAATAGATTAATTAATAGATTATATCGCACACATATCCCTTTTGTAGTAATTATTAATTAGAAGTAGCAATTATTATATATTGCATATTAATATTTGATAACCTAAAAAATAATAAAAAAAAGAGCATGTTGATTATATCGAAAGTAAGGGGCAACAATCATTTTCGTTTATCATGGGTAAGGACACCATCGCTGACATAATAACCTATATACGAAATGCTGATATGAATAGAAAAGGAACAGTTCAAATACCATTTACTAACATCACCGAAAACACTGTGAAAATACTTTTACGAGAGGGTTTTGTTGAAAACGTCAGAAAACATAGGGAAAGCAACAAATATTTTTTAGTTTTAACTCTACGGTATAGAAGAAATAGGAAAGGATCATTTTTAAATTTAAAACGGATCAGTACACCTGGTCTACGAATATATTCTAATTATCAACGAATCCCTAGAATTTTAGGAGGGATGGGTATTGTAATTCTTTCAACTCCTAGAGGTATAATGACAGATCGAGAGGCTCGATTAGAAAGAATCGGCGGAGAAGTTTTATGTTATATATGGTAATCTTTCTGACATCCGAATTATATGAGAAACTTCTATCCATTTTTGTTAAAAAAAAAAGAGAGAGAGAAAACACAAGTTTCTAATATTACCCCTCATATATTAGTGAATACACGGAGGGAGTTTAACTGTAATTAATTGGAAAAAAGAAAAAAAAAGGATTTACTAGGATTTAATTACTGAATGAATCACTTCCCAGGGGTATGTTTCAGGTTCCTTTATATAATGAAAATTGGATTTTAGGTTATGTTTCCGAAAAGATTCAACACACTTTTTATATATTTATATGTCTACGACCGAGAAAGAAAAAAATGGAAGTCTAAGTCATTCAATTTAATTAGACTTTTTTTTTCAACTTCAACATTTAAGAAGAAAGGTACAATTAGAAATTCAAAATGTAAGAAAACCTTATTTTCTTCCAATAAATAGATTTGGGATTAACTTTAGGAATGACAAATATGAAAATAGGGGCCTCTGTTCGTAAAATTTGTGAAAAGTGTCGATTGATTCGCAGGCGGGGGCGAATTATAGTAATTTGTTCCAATCCAAGACATAAACAAAGACAAGGATAATATTTCCACAAAGGAGGGCTTTCTATTTTAAGGACTATATGCACAAATCAAATAAATTGTTTAGTAAAACAAAAAAAATCTTAATTCTTAATAAGAATTAGAACTATTAAATCATAAAAAATAGAATAAATTTATAGAATTATATATATAAAAAAGAATATATTCTATTAAATATTATAAGAAATATTATTGATATTTCCAATTTGAAATTTTAGTTCAAAAATTCTATATTAATCGAAATCGAATACAATTAATATAGAACACAATTAATATAGAAAAATCGAATATTAATTCTAGTTAGAAACTAGTTAGAAAATAGTAAAGGATCCGTTTTTTGACATGAAATGGATATATCCATATATCTCGGACTTTTTTTTATGAAAAAATCAAATATGGCAAAAACTATACCAAAAATGGGTTCGCGTAAAAATGGACGTATTGGTTCGCGTAAGCATGCTCGTAAAATACCAAAGGGAGTTATTCATGTTCAAGCTAGTTTCAACAATACTATTGTGACTGTTACAGATGTACGGGGTCGGGTGATTTTTTGGTCCTCCGCCGGTACTTGTGGATTCAAGGGTACACGAAGGGGGACACCATTTGCCGCTCAAACCGCAGCAGGAAATGCTATTCGAACAGTAGCGGATCAAGGCATGCAACGAGCAGAAGTCATGATAAAAGGTCCCGGTCTCGGAAGAGATGCGGCATTAAGGGCTATTCGTAGAAGTGGTATACTATTAAATTTTATAAGGGATGTAACCCCTATGCCACATAATGGATGTAGGTCTCCTAAAAAAAGACGTGTGTAAAACTAAAAACAAAAATAAACATTGAATATATTTCAAGAGAAATAAACAATTCAAGGATTTAATCAAAATAAATATATTACTATGGTTCGAGAGAAAATAAAACTATCCACTCGGACACTACAGTGGAAGTGTGTTGAATCAAGAGTAGACAATAAGCGTCTTTATTATGGACGCTTTATTCTGTCTCCACTTATGAAAGGTCAAGCCGATACAATAGGCATTGCAATGCGAAGAGTTTTGCTCGGAGAAATAGAGGGAACATGTATCACATGTGCAAAATCAGAGAAAATACCACATGAATATTCTACCATAGTAGGTATTCAAGAATCAGTACATGAAATTTTAATGAATTTGAAAGAAATTGTATTGAGAAGTAATCTGTATGGAATTCAGGACGCGTCTATTTGTTTCAAAGGTCCTGGACATGTAACTGCTCAAGACATAATTTTACCACCTTCTGTGGAAATCGTTGATAATACACAACATATAGCCAACCTAACAGAACCCATTAATTTGTATATTGAATTACAAATCGAAAGGAATCGCGGGTATCGTATAAAAACACTAAAAAACTTTCAAGACGGAAGTTATACTATAGATG